AGATAAGAAAAGTGAAAGAGGATGGGGTTGTGGACGGGGATGGGGTTGTGGACGGGGATAGGGTTGTGGACAGGGATAGGGTTGTGGACAGGGATGGAGGTGTGGACAGGGATGGGGTTATGAACGGGGGTTGGGCTGATGATCAAGTAGAATCCTGGGTCGCAAGAAGTGAGTGGATTGATGATGAAGAAAGAGAATTCTTGGTTCAGTTCTGCACCTTAACGACAGACAAAAGGATTGAGATTGATCAAATTCTATGGAGTCTGACTCATAGTGATCATTTCTCAAAGAGTGACTCTGGTTATCAAACGATTGAACAGCCGGGAGCAAATTACTTACGGGACTTAGTTGACATTCATAAAAAGTCTCTAATGAATTATGAGTGCAATACATCCTGTTTAGCGGAAAGACGGATATTCCTTGCTCATTATCAGACAATCACTTATTCACAAACTTCACAAACCCCGTGTGGGGCTAAGAGTTTGGATTTCCCATCTCCTGGAAAACCCTTTTCGCTCCGCTTAGCCTTACCCCCCGCGAGTGGTATTTTAGTGATAGGTTCTAGAGGAACTGGACGATCCTATTTGGTCAAATACCTAGCGACAAACTCTTATGTTCCTTTCATTACGGTATCTACGGACAGGTTCCGCAACCCTGTAGATGAAGATGATTTTGATTATGTTGAAGATGAGGAGGAGGATGAGTTTAATTTTAATATTTATAAGGATGCTAATAGGTCTTTTGAGTATGGTCCTTCTCCTTCTGAGCCTCTTTATTTTGGTGAGGAGGAGGAGGTTGAGCTTGGGCGTATTGTTAAGAGCCTTGTGGCTAGCATTCTTACCATTCTTCGTAGTCTTGGTCGTGTGGGAAATGGTATTGGTGATAGTTTGATTGGGGATATTGATATTGAGGCTCGTTTCAATGATCCGAATCATCATGGGCGTGAGATTGATAAGAGTCAGATTGATGAGAGTCAGATTGATGATAGGGATATTGATGGGAGGGAGATTGATAGGCGTATGACTTATAGGCTGGAAGGGTTAACTGGGTGGGATATGATAGCTATGACGCCGCCGTTGAGGGAAGCCCTAGACCACCAATCTTCTATCAACCTTCAATTCGAATTAGCAAAAGCAATGTCTCCTTGCATAATATGGATGCCAAACATTCATAATATGCGTTGGTGGGAGTCGGATTGCTTATCCCTCGGTCTATTAGTGAACCATCTCTCCGGGGGTTGTGAAAGATGTTCCACTAAAAATCTTCTTGTTATTGCTTCGACTCATATTCCCCAAAAGGTGGATCCCACTCTAATAGGTCCGAATAAATTAAATACGTGCATTAAGATACGAAGGCTTCCTATTCCACACCAACGAAAGCACTTTCTCACTCTTTCATATACTAGGGGATTTCGCTTGGAAAAGAAAATGTTTCATACTAATAGATTCGGGTACATAACCATGGGTTCCAGTGCACGAGATCTTGCAGCATTTACCAACGAGGCCCTATCAATTAGTATTACACAGAAGAAATCCATTATAGACACTAATACAATTCTATCTGTTCTTCATAGAAAAACTTGGGATTTGCAATCCCAGGTAAGATCGTCTCAGGATCAGAGGATCCTTTGCTATCAGATAGGAAGGGCTGTAGCACAAAATGTACTTCTAAGTAATTGCCTCATAGATCCTATAACTATCTATATCAAGAAGAACTCATGGAACAAAGGGCATTCTTATTTGTACAAATGGTACTTCGAACTTGGAACGAGCATGAAGAAATTAACGATACTTCTTTATCTTTTGAGTTGTTCTGCCGGATCGGTCGCTCAAACTCTTTGGTCTCTACCCGGACCCGAAACTGGGATCACTTCTTATAGACCCGCTGAGGATGATTCTGATCTAGTTCATAGCCTATTAGAACTAGAAGCCGCTCTGGTGGGAGACTCACGGACAGAAAATCGGTTTGATAATGATCGAGTGCCATTGCTTCTTCGGCCCGAACCAAGGAATCCCTTAGATATGATGCAAGATGGATATTTTTCTATCCTTGATGCGGAATTTCTCTATCAAGGATCCGAATTGGGGTCGGAAGACGGGGAAGGAGTCCTCGACCCGGAACAGGAGTTCGTCACTAACATAGTTTGGGCTCCTAGAATATGGAACCCTTTGGACTTTCTATTGGATTGGATCGACATTCCCAATGAATTGGGATTTCCATTTCCCTTCTATGGGTCTGATGAAGCGTATGAGGGTACTGGAGAGTATCCTCTAGAGGAGGAAGAGGATAAGGAAGAGTATTATGATCAACAGTATGAGCTTCACGAGGATGATGAAGAGGTTGATAAGGGGGGTGATGAAGCTTATGATCAACAGTCTGAGCTTCAAGAGGGTGGTGGAGAGTATCCTGTAGAGGATAAGGAAGAGTATTATAATGAAGAGTATTATAATGAAGAGGGTGAGCTTCAAGAGAATGATTCGGAGTTCTTGCAGAAACGAGA